GCTTTACCTTTTTTTAAAAGTATGTATGTACGTAGTTCAAGTTTTCGCCCGATTCCCAATATCCATATAAAGGACCTAGTAGGTTGCGTGGTATTGTCCATCGTTGCTTGCTTTTTTATTTTTTCTGCCCCTCAGGGGCATCCTGTCGTCGCTTGGTGTGACGCGGGGAACGCCTCCCCCCCATTTATCCCCCCGGGGCAACAACCCCCTCTTCCTCAACCCGATACGCCGCCCGCCCCGATCCCGGTCGTGATCCCCGAATTGCCGCAGCCGCTACTCTCTGAGGAGTATAGGCGTAACAGCCTGTACAACAGGTACTTGGTGCTCAATTTTGGGGGGAACGATGACCTTCGACGTATGGTCTCCACTATCGACGCTCAAGCGATAGTGGAACGATACGTTGAAGCTGCCTTGGTGGATGATGGATTTCATCCCCGGGCCATTCTCCGCAGGTACCACGAGATCCAAAGCTTACTCCATTCCCCGCAAGGGCAGCTTTTGGGTGTACGTACCTACGAATCTTATATCTCTCAAATTATAGAGAATGGAACCCGGGAGAGCGTTCCGTATCGACGCGTTCTAAGAGCGATCGATCGATGTGATCTGCTTTTACCACGTCGGATCGGGGGCAGGTGGGTTTGAGGACCCGTTGGTCAAAGGAAAGGGGTAGAGGGGTTGATAGCCCCCCCGGATGTACTCATGGGGGCTGAGGAACCGGGTAAACAAAGTCACGATCAGAAGGTAGTGAGGCTGCGTATATTTGTACTTTAGCAGAGGTGCTGGTTCGAATCCAGCTCGTGACAAAGCCTTTTTTTGGGGGTTTTATATTAAATAATATATCGGCGCCCAGGGTTTCTCCTTAGACGGGTGCCTCCCCCACCTTTCGTTTTAAAGCAGCAGAACATCAATTGAGTTAATACCCCGGCAGCATTAAGACTGATGCTTTTCCGCCTGGTGGTAACGGGACTACCCTCCTTAGCGGGATCTACTTTCTTTGTTATCCCTACTTATACTTCCTTTCCCGCGGCAGGGGAAAGATGAAACTGGGCTTTCAAGGCAAAAAGGAAGTACGGTCTATCAACCACGGGATCTAAGACATAGAAGAAAGATGGCTGTTTTTAATGTAATTGTAATTGAACTACTTTGCCTTCGTTTGTTCGCTCCTCCCATCGGGAAAAGGGCTCCCCTATGAACATAGCCAAGGCCAAGTGTTTGTTGGGGTCCAACAGGGCAGAAGACCAAGTCCTTTGTGCTTAAGTGGGGTGGTAATGGGCCTTACTTATTCTGTTCCCTGGAATTCTCACTGATTGTTTGGCTTGCCTAGGTTGTCTAATACTAATAACAGGATCTAGGGGTGGGTCTGCTTTCTTATTTCCAGATTGTTGGAATCGAAATTCTTTGCTCTACCTTCAGAACGAGTAAAGAAAAGAGGCATTGGGAATGAGCTCCTTCTTTCTTACACAGCATAGATTAGGATTCAATAAAGGAAAAAAACTTGCTAAGCTTGGATGCAGCAGATAAGATAGATTTCATAAAATGAATGGAGCAGTTGCATTTGCTATTCCATTCTCATTCGGTCACGGATAGACCAGATCCTTATACATCGGAAAGCCATTACTGGCGGTCTATTCTATCGTATTCACGTATCAATGCATAAGTGGTCATATAAGCGTCGTGAGAATGAAAAGCTAAAGACTGCTGCATGCATTCGAGAATTGGCTTGATGGATCATCTCTATACCAAGAATCTCATACTCTGCCCTAATGAACGAGCAATTGCTGAGTTCTGCTATTCCCGCCCTCTCACTTTGCCATCGGTCGAGTACAGCATACCTATCCCATTAGGGAGAGAGAAGTTCGGACCTTTCGCTTCGTAAACTTCTCAACTCGGGAACAATTCTTTCTATACGGCACCGATCATCGGCTCGTACACTGAATTGACTGGCGAAAAGTATGTAGCTCGATCCCTTATCAGTGGAGCGTCCACTCTTCCCACTAAGCTCTTGAAGAAAAGTCCTTGTCCGGTCACCGTCTTAAGGAAGGTTCGGAGTGAATGAGTAAAGGAGAATGTGTTAGGACTAAACTATACCACTATGCTCATAAAGAGTTTCTTTGTCGCACCTTTCCTTTCCTATGTGTGTATATACTAGAATAGGACGATGCACCTATATTCAAATTCAAGGCGAAGTCATCGAACTAATAGACGGAACCAAAGTACTCTAACTCTTATAGGAAGTACCTATCGACCTATTTTGAGAGCTGCTTATGCCTTTCAACTCCCTGCCACGAGCGGTAGCTGCGCAACACCGATTCTCTTTTTCCTATACTTCCCTCAAACAGGCCTCATTCTCCTAATCATGCTGAGGTAATTCAACAACTTCAATATTTTTCCAAGACTTTGAAAAGGCCTGTTAAAACTAGTACCATGGACGCTAACACTCCTCCAAGCGAATGGAGATTGATCATTCCCAGCTTGCTCCTCAAAGAAGTGCACCAAAAGCGGGGGGAGAGGTATCTATCATATTCTCTTAGAATTCTAATAGGAGCACGCCTGCTTTTAGGAACTCTCTTTCCGAACATCTTTGTCCATCAGTAATGGCGTAGGAGAGAGAAGTGACCCTCTAGGTAAGGTTTTGGCCGGCTTCCCTGCTCGTTCTCCAGTAAATGGATATGGCCCGATTGAAGGATCGGTTGCCTTCGTTGTTGTGCTATCTGAGTATGTTCCGATTCCCTTACGAGTCTTTTCGGCTAACCAAAGTAGATCGGCTCTCATCTAAGAGAATGGAAAACGAAGCTTTGTAGAGCGAATCATGATGGCCTTATCCTTCTATCTTTCTGGGCCAGTCTCAAAGTCTATTAAGCAAGCAATGCTCATCAAGCAGCAAAGCGCGGTACACCGTACCCTGCTGAAGTGATTGTTTCGAAAAGATCATGCTTGACCAATAGGGGGAGGAAAGCGAAGCTTCTGCTGCATCACAAGGATAAATTCTCTGAGCCCTCTTTCTTATCTATCAACTATCATCTTCTTCTCCGGATACTAAGGGTGCTCCATGAGGCGGACATAGCGACGACTAATGTATTGGACTCGTCAAATGATATAGTTCACAGGCGGGATCGCACAGGAAGAGCGGTAGCAAGCGACTACCTACGACAAGATATATATATATATATATAATAGAAAAGATAAAGTCTTTTATGCGTCTTGTGCTGATCTGGTAACTGTCCTAGGGGAATAGGAAGTGGGCTCCCTTTGCTTTGAGTGAAAAAGTCTTCCTTCCGTCTGATCCTAAACCTAATCTTAAAAAGAAGTTCTCAGTGTAGGGTTCCCTGCTGCTGGGTGGAATCCGATTCCGAAAAGGGGAATTAAGGAAAGTAACTAAGGGGGGAGTTGGTTACCATTCCATCTGGGTCCTCAAACGTGTGATTCTCTTTAGTGAGGTTGGGCTTTGGAATCTCGTCTTCGGCTTTATTGAAGTTAGGGCGCGGCCTATTGAGTAATGGAAGGGGTCGGCCATAGGCTTGATTGCTGCGCTGCTTTCCATGTCCGAGATCAAGAGTTTTAATAGGAAGGCCATCCCATGCCTCGCTTGTGCTTGTAGCAGATACAGACTTGCCTACTTCCTTCAGCCTGTTGCCCGTAGACAGATGCCTTGAGTGCCTAACTCGATTTCACCTACCTCTGATACCAGCTTCTGACTCCTTGCCATGTTTGCATACCTCGCACGAGGCTAGGGTCCCTTACTCGATGCCAACCTCTTTTACCTGAGTAAGGATTTAGGGGACAAAGAACCCTTCTGCTCTGTCGATTGCCGGCCGGGAATCTTCTTTATTACATCGCTCACTCTTCCTTTGTGAACTGCTCTCCTAGCGTCAGCCCAATTAGATTAGTGAGGGAATTCTGGATATGGGTCCCGGGCCTAACTAAGACTTCCTTCATAAAGGTCATTTGCTGTGCTCAGAATCGTCGTTAGCGGGGGGCTTGAGTCTTATTAATGGGAGCTTCAGGTAATTCCTTAACTAATGAAACTTCTTCTGAATCGACTTCTTTCCTCGACAGCCTGGTCATCATATGAAAGTTCTGATTCTTCCGTCGATTGAAGCTAACTAACAAGGTCCCGCGGTCCTCGGGGATGGCAGCCCTAAGGGAGGGTGCAAGCGCCCAAGAATTGAAAATTTATGAAATCTAAGTCAAGTGTTCAGTGGAACCGAATCATGATGCTGGAGTAGGAGGTCTCTTTACTGGTTCTTGCGGGTATTCCTGGGACTTTGTTACCTGCTCTACTAGCTATAGCCCTATTAGCAGGAGTTAAGCAAGTGTGATTTCACTCTCGTTTGTTGAAAGGAATTGGTAAACTCATCAGGCTCACGACCTGAAGATGGTGCAACATCGAATCCTCTTACTTCGAATGGAATAGCCGCCCGCCTCACTTGCTTTCTTAACTGCATAAGGAAGAAGTTTCATACCGAGCATACGAGGCATACCTTTAAGACCTTGGCTAAGTGGCCTAACGTGGCTACTTTTTCTATCCCATCGCTCCCAGCAAAATAGCCTAAGGAGATGTTCGTCCTCCTCGCCCGAGAAGGACTTCGCCCCTCTATCATCGTCTGAGGGGATCCCGAGCTTAAGCTAAGCAGGAAAAGCCCAAAGCCAATCCCAGGGAACTGTTCAGCTTCAATCGGTCTTTCTGTCCAGCTGTCCAGGTGGAGGTAGTCCGCATCTTCACAGACATGTCTATTTCACCGAGCCTCTCAGTGCCCAGATCGTTACGCCTCTCGTGCTCAGGAAGGTCAGAACAGAAAATCCTTCAAGTCCCAAAGCGGATACGCATTCAGTTACCTTTCCTTTCGCGGATTCGTCTTCCTTTACTGTAAAGTGAGGCACTTATTGACTCCTCGGACATTAACTATGTCAGTTGCTTCTGTCTTCTCCCTCACAGCGCATTCTATAAGAACTTCCTAATGCTAAGCCACACCTGAAGGAGGAAGATTTTGCTCATTTTCTTTTTAGGCCTTAGCACTAGACTATTATGACTATCTTATTATAAGACAGTCTGGGGGTCAGGTCAAGCCTGTCTGTTTACGAATCGGATGTGGGAATTTTATATGATAGAAATCGGTCTTATCAAGTCCTATGGCAAGTTGAGAGGGAAGTCAAATAGTAAAGCATTCCTTTTGAAAGCAATGCAGGGTTAGCCAGTTCAACCAAGCCAGCTGAAAAAGTAGACCTATATTCTCCAGCAGTCTTTCTTTCAGTTCCATTCCCCCATCTAACCTTAATGGGACAGGGCAGGGAAGAGGGCGTTAAGTAATCGATATGAATCGCTTTACAAAGCTCTTTCTTTCCCTAATTCGTGTGTCGCCGCTGAGATGGCAGTTGTTCGAAGACTTGCCGGTCCTAATAGGATGATTAAAACGAATCTTATTAGTGGCCGCTTATAGTCTTACCAAGGAGTCGTGCATAGCCATCTACTTGTATGCGAAGTATGCGAAGGCTGTTAAGCGGTTGTATAGGAAGGAGGACTGAAAGCAACCTATCCCCGCCTAGGAAACCCTATCCACCAAGAATCCAATGGAACTAGATGCCAGAAGTGAGTCGAAAGGAGAAGGTATGAAAAACTTCCCCAGGTGAAAGAACTTTCTATACATATCTAACTGGATGGCTAGGAACGAAGAAAGGATAAAAGAGTGGAGTAAGGGAAGCGAAAGACACTGTACCGACTGAAAGGTACATAGTTGCTTTACCGATAGCGAGAGGATTGAGAAAAGCTACAGCGCAGGAAGAGCATAGGGAGAGGATGAAGGCTTAGTTAGTGCTTCTGAGGTACGATAGCGAGAGCAAGAAAACTCCTGCGCTTACGCTTGCTATCTTTCGCCGATTTCCAAGGCGAGCGAAGTGAGTTTTGCTGTGACGTAAAATCCCTTTCTTCATCTTTTGTATGGGATCCGAGAGAACTAGGCTCTCAGAAGCAATCCATGCTTTCAGAATGAAGAGCCCCGCAGGCAAATGGGGATTCCCGTACTCATCAGTTTCACCAACGGTAACTGAATCATTCGTGTCAACGAGAGTGTGAGCGTCCTCAGTTGAAGGACGATCAATGGCAACTACTGAAAAGAACACAAAAGCACCGCCTTAGACAAGCGCTTCCAGCAACCTTAAGAGTACGACGGCTGCTTTCGTAGATGGAGTACATGGGCCCAGGAAGGACCCCTGGCTAGAAGACGGCTCACGGCTTGCATGTATAAGATCGTAGTGAAATCGCAGCTAATTATTTAAATAATAATCAATGGTGCCGAAATCTCTCAATAAAACAGCTAGGCCCTTGTTCCCTTAGTGCTTGTTCCCTTAGCCTACTAGCTAATCGATTCACTACAATCCCACTTCAAAGCAAGAAAGATCAAGACTCTGCCAGGTGATGGACCCGCTTCATCCATATAACCTTAAGCGGGATAGGAGGGAGTAGAGAGAGTGGATCGAACTAGCATTATCCTACTGATCAAGCTCATACCTTTCTCGACCGAAGCCATAAGTAGTAGTTTAACGCTTGATCGAAGCCAGGAAAGAAGATCAGAATCGGGGCTCGGGGGTCACGTATAATAAGATCCGAAATCTCTACTGGTTGTTTCGATCCACTAAGTCACGAGTACAAACGTGGCTTTCTATCTTCCATACCAGCTCATCCTTCAAAACCTCTAACCCTTGCAAGATGCTCTTCCAAGATTGAGAAGTCGCCTATCCCCTGACATTTCTTCAATGCATCTCCTTTCGGATTAGAAGATGTCAACCTAGCATTTCGAAACGAACAACTCCAGCCAAACTAGCAATTGGACAGGTCCCTGCTTACTAAGTAAATCGGCTACATTCTTCCTGGAAAGAAGGATGTAGAACCCGCTATCGAAGAAGACAACTCCCATCTAGGTCAATGGAAGTCAATCGATCTCGAAAACAGAGAAGAAAGCAGCATCCCGCTCAATGCAAGTAGGGAGAACCCGTTCTTTATCTTGTTTCATCAGCAAATGTGGCAAACGGTGGTCTTATCCTCTTTTACTTATACAAGATATCTGCTAAAGTAAAGGCGAGTCAATTCAATCAGCAAAAATCTTTATGAAAGCAAGTCCCAGTGGAGTCAAGGCATGCCTTAAGGTAGTAAACACCAAGTCACTGCACTAGATGTTCTGGCTACATTGCATCAATATTTCAGCCCGATCGTTTCCATGCAGAACCTGTAAAAAGTCAAGCCCCGAGGATGATAGTTTTACACCCACATACAAGCCTGTAGGTATCACCTTGATGGTTGACCCACGAAAAAAGAGTCTTTCTACGACCGATGGCTAACCATAAAAACGAAAGAATGGGAAAGAGGATCAAAACCACAAGATGGAAGGTTTTCGTAGTCCCCAGGGAAGATGGCTTTAGCTGGGTCTTGCAGACGGGAAGACTTCCTTATTCATTATAAGAAAATATCCCACGTCTTGCTTTACGCGATTGCTTGCTATTCGGTAGACGAATTGTTACCTACGCTTTTCTTTGTCTTACGACTTGACTGTGTTTAGCAACTCATCTCATTAATAAGCATTTTGTGAAACTAAGTAGACTGATGAACCGGAAGACTAAGCTCTCCTTACTATTGTTTGACTACAGCCACTTCTACACCTTCATTTAGCAAATCCGATCTTTATTCGTTCTCCTTCTATTTCATTATTAGAATTTCATTATTGAATGATGCATAAATCCATTTTTTATATAAAGTAACTACGACCAGCTACTGCTACCCCAATCTACGAGACCTTCTCATCTCCTTCGATTGGTTCCGTGTGGGGCATCCTGCTGAGAGACATTAGCTAATATTATAGCCCCTTTTTGCGTAATACCTCTTTCTTGGTCTTCTGCTTCTTGTTGTCCTCTTTAACTCGTTGACTCAGTCGGCCTTACTTAGGCCTTAGGTAGAGTCCTGGTAAGGTAGAGAGGGATAGGATCTCTAGTCCGGTAAGCTTGTAGTGGATGAACTTGCAATGGCTCTAGCTGATTGAGATAGGTTGCCTTATTCTGTATGTAGAGTCCCGGTTGCGGGCTCATTCCCATTCACAGGCACCTCAGCCTGCCGCAGATATCCTTGAAGAGTGACCTAAACTAGCATTCAATTTCACACCCTTTTGATGTTAACGAAGGAAGAAGCAAGTCAAGTGGCATCCATCACACAATTCCCTCATGAGAACGAGCCCACCTCTCTAAACTCATCTCCTTCGTCCTTGCCTCTAACTGACAACTAAGCATGATAACCTTCCCTTCCCTTCCCAGTCCACTTCATTCAAGAAAGTGGATTTTTACCTAATACCTTCAATCCTGCCAAATTCCACACTTTCAAAAGTCAAAGTCCATTCTGTAAAGACTTACAAGATAGGCATCGGACTCTAAGTCCAACTAGATTCTGGAAATCAATTTACTAATCGCAGTTTCAATTGACAAGATGCTTTTGCTCACCCTCAGTCAAACTGAATTCAGTCAATCTCACTACGAATCTACAGAAGTCAGGCAGTTGATTGCCTTCGACCATACCGATTGAATTCCCCACTTTCTAATGCAATAGAATTGAGAACTCAAAGTACATTCCTATCCCTTAAGTTCCCTATTGAGTACCGATACCGCAAGAAATCCTTCTTTTGAAACCATCCCGCTAGTCAATCCTGCCATACTGTATTTGTACAATACCATATACGATTTCATTCCTTATCTCACTACGAAATATACCCAATTGAGTACCAAAGGAAGATCTAGCCTTGCTTGCAAGAGCTAGACAGCAAAACCATTCCTAGTCCTCATTGCTTTCGAAAGAGCTTACATTTCAGGGAACATCTACTTGAGAATTTTCTATAGTGAAAGCCTTTTTCCCAGGCGGGTGAAGGCAGCCATCACTGGTGAGAAAATAGCTCGCTCTCCTGTTAAGGAGATGCTGGCCACTATCCCGACCGCCCTTGTTCCACTCGTGCTCCTCTTTGGAGAATCACTTCGCTACACTCCGACTTAAAGAAGGCTTGATGAAGGCCCTATCTTATATAAAGATGAACGCCCTATCTTATATAAAAATGCTAGCTAGGGTGGTTAGCCGACTGATAGCCCTGTACTTACTTATAAGGCAGGAAAGCCTTTTCAAGCACCCCTTTGCCTATAGACCTTGCAAAAAGGCAAAATAATTGGTCTATAGGCAGAGGGCTCCGATTTGACTTAGTTCAAGGAAGCGGTTGAAGGAGTCCTAAGCATTCGGTAGTAGCTAAAAGACAAAGAACTCACTCTTCCCTGGAAGACTAATCCAGGCTGTAAGGACTTCCTCATTCTAATGTTGAAGACGCATCCTCTCCCTGATGTCCAGTATGAGTTACTCCAGCCGCTTATTCATACTAGTGATGGTGCCCGACCCTTGCAGGTATACTTTGACACATACATCTCTGTTTGAACGAGCAATTTCGATGCTTCTTCTGACCTCATCTCGCCATCCTTTAGGAAGCGATCCGGAATCTCCACTCGAGAAAGACCATTCACCGAAGCAGAAGCGCCTGTACACAACATAAGAAAGAAAAACAATAGACGGGCAGTTCCATATTGAAATCGATAGCCGGGGAAGTCATCATATAGAGGACCATGCCCAGCAGCATCACGCCACCCTCTTCTCTTCAGATTCAGGAGGTTGAACGAGACTGTGTACTTGCATTTACTCGCTTTGCAAGTTTTATCAACTTAGCACCAGTGAAAAAAGACAAATAATACTTAACTAGTATGTCCGCCCTCTCATCCTGTCCTCGTATTATCTTTCTATGAGAGGAATTCTTTCTGTTTCGAACTCCGACAGCCTACTAACCAGGGCTCTCTCCTTGTCCCTATCAGAATCTTTCACCGCTTCGCTTCTACGATAAGCTAGCTATGATTCTAGGGAATGGAACACACACTCAATCGGCAGCCAAAAGGTTCACTCTCTATATCAATATGGCTTCATTAATAGTACAGAAGTGGCTCTATTTACTTGCCCCGGCCAGCCTTTTGGTGCATGCAGAGTCATAAAAACCAAAGCAAAGAAGAAATCAACAAAGAAAGTTGAGGGATCAAAGTCTCTTTTGTTTCGACCTAATGTATGAGATGAGAAAGCCCTTACAGCGGAGCGAGAGCAAAGCAAGCTCTAGGGGGTTATAGTCTTAATGGTCCCATTTCAGCATTTGGCATCGACAGAGACAGAAGAAATAGATTTGAAACACAAAAGAAAAAGCACTTTGAAATGAGGAAGCCCAAGAGAGCAATAAGTGGGGCCAACTTCTTTGTGGTCTGACCTAAAGTGAATAGGATAGCAGGATAGGGAGAAAGGAAAGTAGGCCTAAGGAGCGCTATTCCTAGAAGCTATTCGCCTAAGGTGAGGCTGCTGTACGTGCTGTTGTCGATGATAGTAAGGTGTTGCTGCATTCTTAGAATCAGTAGCTCAGCCAGCCAATAACGAATTGTTTCGAGTCACGAATAGGAAATCAAGGGAGGTAAGCAGCTCATCAAATAGCAGAATTCTTTATGAAATGACTTCGACGAAGGCGATATAGCTAGTGAGCCCATACGTCTTTTGCCCAGGCATTTCGAAATATTGGCTATGGAATTGAGAAGATTGGCTCAAGATCACGCTGAACAGCAAAGGAATCACTGCAATCAAGCCCGCTTCTTTTTGAGTTATCCAATTAATTGAACCAAGCTGGACAAAAGCAAAGAGCTAGTATGAGTCTCCTGCTCTTAAAAGGTGTGGATTAGCAGCTCCGACCTTGAATCGGCCTGTTAACGATGCTAGTAACTCAAATCTAGGACTAGGAAGAAGAGCCAGGAAGAGACCTCTTTCTTGTTCTGTTGTTCGAGGAATTGCTTCAAGGGAAGAAAAGGAAGCTGGGAAGCTAGCTATTGAGTTTCCAACTTTTGGGCGGATAGCATTAATAAGATGTCGTTAGACCGATTCTTCGAATTAGGAATTCGAGACATTGATTATAGCGACTTCTGATAGCAATTCACTAGTGCCAAGGAGCGGGTATCGAGAATCAATAGGGGAACAGCTAGAAAAGGGAAGAAATCCGCCTAGACTGGAGGGTTCTGCCTTCGAGTTCATCTCGGTTCTTGTTTGAGATTCTAGTAGCGACAGCTGTACTTTCCATTCCAGATTTCCAATCCAATGAACGACTGACGGTTCTTTGATGCTGTCTTAGTAACAGAAAACTCGCTTTCCGGCTGCCTTCCATCCCGGCTAAGAAACCCCTCGAAGAGTGGCTGAGACTAGTCCTACCTGTTCTTCGGTCGAGTTAGAGAAAGTCAACCCCCGATTGTCGATAATGACATGTGAGAAATGCGGTGATATCCGCTGCCTGCGCCCATTGATTTCCATCCCGATGTACATCTTTTCTTGTTTGGGTTTTTTCAACCGCATAGAGGTTTGTTATGGGCATCGAGTGTTAAAAGTGTTGGATGGGACCGATAGCATGAGAGCATGATCCCCAAGCTTCTGATACGAATGAATAAGAGACTGAAGCAGAATTGAATTACCAATTAGACTAGTAGTAGAAGACTGAAGCTACTGAGCTAGCGAGTTGTCTGCTACCGAGCGACTTTCTCCCCCTTAGGGAGGGATTGCGGCAGTATATCGGTTGTTTTTCTCTTCTTGAGCTTCTTCTTCCTTTGAAAGAGTCAGCTTTCGCTCCTGAATGACTTCCGTTTCTAGTGGGAAGTCCATTCAATGACCAAGTTGCTCTATCGAGAACGAGTTTTCAACCTACTCTAATGTACCTCCATTTCCTAGATCTGAAGTTCTAATGCTTGCTAGGCGCTTTTCTAGGCCCTCCCCTCCTTGGAGGAAGTGTGGAAAGATTTACCGATTCCTTAGAGTCATGAACGAGCTCCTGCTGGCTGGCTAACTGGAGACAGCTTCTTATAAAGAAAACAAGCCGCTTTCAAGCAAAGTAAAGGAGCCATTCTCAAGTAGGCCGCAGTCCTCTCATTGGTAGTGGGAGTGCGGGGGTCAAGGCTATCAACCGATTCTTTCCTCTTTCTTTGCGCCTGAAGGGAGTTATGGCATTTGAGTTGACTTACTAATATATCTTAGGAGCTATGCAGTGTAGAGAGATAATAGCAGTCTAGGGAGGTCTATAAAGAGAATAGCTTGAGAGTGAGATCAGAGTAGGACCAGTTAGAATCATACCGAAGCGGCCATACCCGAACTCCCATCACCCCTTGAAAATAGGGCTACCAACCCCAGGTTAAGGACCTTAGTCTAGCTTTCCAGTTTACTTGCTTTCCATTCATCCATCTACTCCAGGAAGGACAGAATGGTAGGGGAGGCCAGAATCACAGGTAAGGGTTGGCCCGGAGCTCAGCGGTTGATCCGTTGGGTAGGAATATGAGTCATTAATGGCTTTCGAGATGAGTGAGTGCGCATATCCAGCAACTGAGCCAAGTCAAAGGAGGCTTCTTCCTCCTTGTTCCTTCGAGATCTTGTTCCCCGATGCATTGAAATAGCACTGTAAGCGATCCACCTATAGGGAGATCTTATATCTCTATCAAAGAATGCCAGGCAATGAGGCTAATGCTTGTACCGAAACAGAAGATAAGGACTTGATTTATATCTTTAAAAAACATTCTATTTCCAATAGCATCGCATGTCGTCCGATCAGTCTACTCTACTGTAGTATGCATCTAGGGATGAAATCAGAGCACATTCTCGTTGTGCTCGATCTGAGCTGTTAACTGCAATCCATGCTATCTTTTAACACCCCATTTCTAACATCATTCGGAACCTCCCTCTCATATTAACAGTTTGAAGCACTAGCCTTTCACTGAGATCACTACCTTCTTGTGTAAGAGACTAGACAGCCATTACCTATCCCACAAATACATCCCTAGTAAGAAATTCTATTTCCAATTTTGGAGTGTTTTCTACTAGGGTTTGACAACTCTATTACTCTAAAGGGTAGGCTCTTGGTTTGTGTACTTTTATTCTAACATTTTGGCTCGCGATAAGTAAAAATTGAAAAACGAAACTGATCCGTACCTGAGTCGATTATCCCGAGTCCCACGTTCAGTTCCCTCGAGGACCGCGAAAGATTGCCTCAACATGGAAGGAGTCACGTAATAGAATAAGCTGTCTATACATCAAGGAGCTAGTAGGATTTTCCCCAAATAAAGACAGCAACTTGGCCTCTAAAACTTTAGTTCGAAACTCGCCGCCCTGGGGCGTTTGTATGAAGTCCCGCAGGAGTCTGTTACGATGGGTATTCCACAAGGCCGAGTGGTCCAGCTCGGACATTCTATCCAGAATCTGGTTCTTCAGATTGATAATGTTCTCCACCTCCGACTCTGGAACTGTAGCCATAGAGCCTTCCCGCCCTAACCGATGTATCCAAAGCCTTCTCTTGATGAGAGCTTTCACGGAATCCAGATGCGGCTCATGAAGGCCGGCCTCCATCAGGTTAGCGGGGTGGGGGTTTGGCGGGTTGACCTCTTCGCCATCATCCTCCGCTAGTACGCCTAGATCGAAGGACGTCCAGCCCGAGCCCCCACCGCCACTCCCCATGCTTCCTGCAGATCCAGACATTCCACCACCGGATGCAGGAAGAAATGGGGCTACTGCCTGATGGAGTTCATCCATCCAGAGATACCCACAAAGTCTAAATAAAAATACAGAAAAAAATAAGCAGCCGATGTAAAATCCCGGTGAGATATGGGGGAAGCGTTGAAGGACTTTATGCTCCCAGAGCAGCAGAGAGACAGAAGCCCTTAATTCAACTTGAAGGCAGAAGCCCATAAATTTCTCCGAGCCAGAAATTCTAAATACCAGAGCCTTACTCCTATTGAGGATTTGCTGTGATTCTCCTTTCATTTCGTGTAATTCCCGTTGTAGAGTCTCAATATAGTTCGGTCGCGGGACGCCGCCGAAAAAATCATGTTTCATACTAATTAAGAAATGATTTAAACGGGTCAATGACCAATTTGTCGCCGGGTCCGCAAAGTCACTCGGGATGTAAACAGTAGAGGATTCTATGTCAGTAGGATGCGGTATTATGTCCCTCGCATTTTGCATTTGAAAGAGGGGGATACCCTCTAGTATGCCGACGCCCTGCGTTGCCGACGGATCAAGCATTCTACTATGGTGGGACGCTGAACCGGAAACTACCGACTCCCTTAATATACGACTTTCCCAGGTCATCATTTGATTGCTCATGTTGCAGTTCTTATTCTCTTACTCTAACTGAGTAAAGAATTTTTGTAGTAACACCCCCAAGAGAACTTTTGTTGGTTGTTGACCAACGGAAAGAAAGGGATAAAGAAAAGAGGGAAGCTTTCGGGGACTTCAATCCTTCTTGTGGACGTCGCCCACGGAGGCTTTCAATGCCCTTTCCGTAGGGAGATCACGATCTATCTTCGATTCGTTATAGAAGGAGCTCCCCACTCCCTTCTCTTTGACATCTCGGATGATCTCGTCCAAGGCCTCGACCGAATACTTGCTTTCTAAAAAATCTACCACGGCTTGAAGCCGGTAAGGCGCGAGATGGCGCATGTGTTCTTTGACCCTCAACTCATTAATGAGATCCCCCAGCCGGTTCTCCCGGCTGGTGACCCACTCCGACGTCCAGCCGGAATCCCCAACAACGCTTTTTTCGGATCTTACACGGTCCACGTGATTCCACAGTTCCTCTTGGGAAACTTCTAATGGACGTTCGCTCCTGCTAGAAGCGTCTTGGGCTGATGGATCTGCCTTTCCAGCACCAGAGGAACCCTCTGTGCCTCCAGGGTTCACGTGTTTCGTGAGATCCAGGGTCTCATACAGAGAGAAAGCGATTACAAAAAATCCTACAGAAAAGAGCGGACCCATCTTGAACCGCAAGCAAGAAAACAATATGGCTCGTCCCGAGATTTTCCAAAAGCAGGTAGAATAAAATGAAAGGTAACCAAGTTGCAGACAGAGACAATAAAACAGTAAAAAAAAGGCCAAAAGGATTAAAAACCTGAAGACAAAGCACTGCGTGCTGCGAGAGAACCGGCTTTTCGTGATCATGATACCTGTAGTTTTAAAAGGAGGAGGAATTCAAAGGATAAAATCAAAAAGTTATGGCTTTTGCGCTAAGTTATTCGCGTTCCGATCTTTCCTCTCTTACGATATTTCTAGTTAGAGGTCGAACAGTCCAAGACGCGCATCCACCGGATAAGCATATAGTTCGTTGTGATCCTCAAGCTCAAGTCGTTCTTCCCTTCGTGGCCCTATCCGCTAATTAGGACCCTCGTTTTCTCAAAAAAGAAGACCTTGTTCCTCAATCTTCGGAGAGCGGGGAATGCTAACAAGGGGTGATACGCTACTCCGGGAGATGCAGAGTGTATATAAACTTCTTTGATCATGACGCCACTACCAACCCTCCTCGGCCACAGCTACTTGGGTTTAAACCGCTGACATCCGCCACAGTCTTTGTTTCGAGAGGGTGTCTTTTTTTTGCCTCTGGATTATGCCCACTTCATCATTGATTTGGGGTACTTCCTCGATCAGGGGCTGGCGAAGTGGGGGTTCCGCCTGGCTTTTAAACAAGGCGGGTACCACGCACTCTCATTCTTTTTGGAAGGAGGGCAGTCCAGTGTGATCCTTAGGAAACGGATTTTCTCCTTGCTCTTGCTGGTCCTTCTTCAAAGTTTCTATGGATTAGTCCACTTTGGGGAGACCCGTCTACTCTTCTACGCCTGTATTAACAACAATACAGGACTATATGAAATCGAAAGCTGTCAATATATGGGTATATGATCGTTTCAACAAGAAACGGCGCCAAGTCACACTACGAATTCCCACTCATGAACGTGATCGAAAAAAGACTACAGCTGCTATTTTTGCAAATTCCATTCATCAGAAAGACGCTAATATAGCATTTTATATGATCAATAATGCTACAAACGAAGGTGTACCTATATATACAGTACACGATGATTTCATAACAACTGCTCATTTTGCTATGGAAGTAGCAGGTTATTATATAGATCTATTTGTGAATGGGCCAGGATCATTGGAATATATTAACAGTTTTGTTTTGCGAAATCTTCTTGGATGCCAGCATCGTATTTATGACATAAACAAGGCTGATGATCGTTTCGTCGAGTACTTTAAATATAAACCTATTCCTGGTTCGGTTTTTACTGATCTGTTTCGTCACGTTTTGCCACATCGTAGAAATGATGCGCTTTCTTGGAAGAAGGTCTTAGAATTATCCAATTCTTATAAATTATATATTTCGGGTGTGTGCGGTAGCTGTGAACTCTATGATAGGAGCTCTATTGAGAAATATGGTAATGATTCTAAAGAAGAATTATGTAAGTTCAAAAACTCCATGTTAAGATGGAATGAATGTCACTCTAATTATAGTTTACACTTATGAGAAGATATATCACGGTAATGGTAAGGTCTAAGAAACAGATGAAAAGATCTTATACAACTTTGGCTTCGAAATCTATTATTCAGACTAATGAGCCGCGTTATTTGTCTGAAGACCAGATAGCTAGCCTGATTGGGGGAAGCATGAACAGTGAGGCAGTGGTGGAACATCAAGAAGCGAGGAAGATCGATCATCGTAAACGTCAGTATCATAAGCATATCACAGCACTCAACCCTACTAGTAAGGGAAGGATGCCTTTCATTGTAGCCGATACAGAGACAGTTCTGATCAACGAGATTCATGTGCCTTATTGGGGTTTTTAGTGGTAGAACCCGGTGATACTCTGTCTTCAGAGAGGTCTAATAGTATTGAAACGTATTTCAGTGAAGACTATCCGGTTCATATATTTGAAACAATCCATAAAAGGAGCAATAAGATGTTGTACGACTTTATAGAACGTATAGCGGTCGTTGTTAGAAAAAAACCATCAATTCAAACAGTCTACTTCCACAACTTCTCGCGATTTGATGGTATTCTTTTATTGAAATATTTCGCTACTTATGATGATAAGTACAGTTTTCAACCTCTTTTGAGGAACAGCAGGCTATATGAGTTAGTGATCTATCGCGGTAAGTATATGCTATTTCGTCTAAGGGATTCCCTTATGCTTCTCCCGGGTAATCTCAATCACTTAGCCAGAAATCTCTGTCCCCGATTAGGGACAAAAGGAAGTATACCGCATGACGAAGTGCAGGAGTCGAATCTGATCCCTCTCCGAGATCAATTGTTGGAGTATATGAAACAGGATATTCTTTTATTAGGTGGTATCATGCATACAGCTCAAGAAATCTATTATACTCACTATAAAGTGGATATCGTGAAAAAAAGGACATTCTCATCGCTAGCTCTCGATATTTCTCGTACTGCCTATTACGATCAAAGAAACTGGCCCATCCATATCCCCAATCGAAATGAAGATACATTCATTCGTCGTGGGTACTATGGTGGCCATGCCGATTCTTATATACCCTCCGGTGAGAACCTCTACTACTACGACGTAAACTCCCTCTATCCCTTTATCATGAAAACCTATCCGGGGGTGAGCCAGTCTGGCAGGATCATTTAGAAGATCAGGATTTAGACAACATGCATGGATTTATTGAGGCTTATATAGTGTGTCCCCCTAATTGAAAACGACCTTTCTTACCATATATATAGGGGTGCTAAATCTAAAACACTCATCTTATCTTCCCAACAGGTCAATTTGTCGGTGTCTATTACAGTGAAGAGTTAAAATACGCACGAAACATAGGCTACCGTGTCACCCCTCTTTCAGGCTACATGTTTCAAAAGATGAATACCAGCCCCTTCGAAACCTTTGTATCAACCTTATTCGATAAAAGAACAGAAGCTAAGAGAACCGGCAATGATGCGATGTCATATGTATACAAGATCTTAACGAACTCACTCTACGGAAGATTTGGTATTCACCCTGAATACACGCAAACTGAGGTCTGCGGTCACGATAGATATTCCGATTTAATCAGAAGACGTGATATCATCTTAGCTGATGAACTGAGCGAAAAATACTATATAGTGAGTTACAAGAATAATACAGAACAGGTTCCCGACTCCGAGTGGAGTGCACCTAAGATATCTGCAGTTCAGTTGGCAGCGGCGATCACAGCATGCGCTCGGATCCATGTGTATCCATACATTTCCAGACAAGATTGTTACTATACGGATACGGACTCTGTTGTTCTTGCCAGTCCTATTCCTGAAGATGAAGTCTCTTCCACTGAATTGGGTGAGTGAAAGATGGAGTACTTCGTTAAGAAGGGTATCTTTTTAGCACCTAAGAGTTATTATCTTTTGACAACTGAAGACAGAAGAATCCTGAAACATAAGGGACTAGCTAAATCATTGGTCAGTGAAGAATGGTTTGAGACACAATACGCTGAATTACACAAAACTAAACAGATCCCTGTTGTATCTAACTTCCAAATAGATTGGGAATCTCCGAACATCATGATGATGGATAAAATAGTGAACCTAGGAATCAAAGTGAATACCAAGAGGGAACCTGTGTTTGATAATAACCAAACTTGGGTTGATACTACACCATTGAATGTGACAGACTATGCAGGACAAGAAGAAAGGATACTAGAATATAACTTGAAGTGTGTTCAAAAGCAAAATGCTACGAAAGACAGAGAGATTGAACGATTAAGGTCTATAATAACTAGTTTATCTTCTGATAGTCTTAGAAAAGATGAGCAAGGTCGGAGTCAAACCTCGGACGATCCCAATCAACCCGCTATTCAAAGCCCGGGGCTGGGCCACTCTTCACCTACTCTATTCATGCATCCTCCGAAGAAGAAGAAAAAGCCTGGTTATAATTGAGCATTTCAGCATGGACTGAAAGCCTCTCTCTTTGCACTTCGTGACCCTAGCATGTACCCGCTTTCTATCCACCCATTGATCGAGGGAGTTCGTTAGGGCCCAACTATGAGTGAGGGGTTAGGCTTTGACATTGGGATTATCGGGAAGAGCATTAGGGTTGCAATAATGTTGGCTTTATAAAGCAGGTATGAAGTGACTGGTTCAAAATCTTAATACACTCGACCATAGGAAGATTACCTCTAGTCTTTTCTTTATGTATCCCCTTTCCCTTTACCTGTGGGAGTTCAATTACCTGAGATGGAATTAGCCAGCTATATTACAGCATCTATGCTAGCAGATTTAAATCATAACTAGCGGAATTTCATCGAGCGGGGTCAAAGGAGAAGGATTGAATTGCACACCGAAAAGAAGGTATGGTTAAAAAGTAGTACCCTCTAAAGACTACGATTTAGAGGGTACTACTTTTTCGAGTTGCGTCCAATAGGATTTGAACCTATACTAAAGGTTTAGAAGACCTCTGTCCTATCCATTAGACAATGGACGCTTTTCAGTGCTATTTTTAGTCCTTTCTTATGCGGGAATGTTCTCTTCTTTCTCTTCCTTTCCATTGAGTGTAAAGTGAACCGCAGTAGAATGAATAAGGAAGGCGGGGATAAGTCCAACGGTTTCGGTTCCCTCGGATAGATAGGCGTGAGACAGACGACAGCTAGCCAAAGAAAGAAACCGTCGGGATGAGAGTTCAGTCATTCGAAGCCCCGTTCGCACCTGATCCCTTTGCTTTAGTCTCCCTGGTGCCAATAAACTTTCCTTGTGAATAACTAACTGATCCGATCCTGCAAGAGAAGGAGCTCAAGCTCAGACTGAGGGTTAGGTGCTTCGGTTCGCTCTTGGGAAGGGATGGAAGAACTTCCGGAAGCGGTAAGTAGAAGGCAAGGTAAATAAAATAAAAAAGAAGAGCTAAGCGCATCGAGGTACGAAGTGCTTTGAGGGGAGTCTTGAAGGCTAGTTAAAAGCCTTTCTTTCCTTGCGCTAACAATGGGTTGTGCTATTGGAAATCCCCCTACTCTCGTCGAAGGAAGAGGTTTTTCCATGCTTCTTCTGCCCACCAATCTGGTCTTGCGGGAGTGGTGTTTTGGGAAAGAAGTTACCTTGGCTAATCAAACAGTCTCTGCAATGCCTTATTTCCGCTTAATTAATATCTTATTCACTGAGCACTGCTTATCCTCTTCATTCTCCCTAGTGTTAGATTAAGAATTCATATTCAATTGCTACGAGGAAAGAAAGTTTCCTTGATCCCTTTGCTTGTTTCATTTCAATCTTCTTTCACAGACTAGCGAGAGTGAAAAAGCAAGAAGGATTAGAATACCATACCACTAATGGACTATAGCAAACAGAGAGAAAGAAACCTAAGTCACTATTGTATTGCGCACTACCAGTGACAGGCTAAAAACAGATAGAACACTATATCCTACTCCAGGAAAGTTGTACGGATACGGACTCTAACTCCAGCCTACTGCTTCGTACAGAGCAAGGATTCAGGGCTTTCAAACACTCTAATGGGCGTTCAGCCTATTTCTTACCTTTTTGTAAGAGTTGCTTTCCGGGATCCTGCTTCAAAACTATAGGAGACAGTCATTCAGTTGACTTCAAAAAAGAACTATCTGAAAGTGGAGTGAACAGGGGCGGTACCAACTACGACTAGAAAGCGGTCACTCCTGTCAATGAATACCATTCATAGTTGTCTATGTGAGTAACATAGCCATAACGACTTTGTTTTACTGCTCGAGGTGGTGATAGCTTTTATATATTTACTTAATTAGTTAGTGCTCTTCCTATTTGTTTTCTCGGCTTTCTTCTGCCGCGAAGACAGTTTCTCTCCCCTCTGTACCTATTGCGCTGATATCTTCTCTTTCACTCTCTTTCTTCATTCAGGAAAGGTGAAGATTGAATCGGGAACAGAAAACGAAGGAGGAACAGACTTGTCCTTTGGTCGAGTTTGCTTCACTTCCCGCGACAGCTAAAAAGGGGCATTTAGGACAACTATTTTAATGAGCACAACCCAGCTCGGGACAGTTAAGACAAGACGGTTGCCTCTCCGGTCAAGAAAGAAGGCCCAGGCCTACGATTGGAAAGCTAAAGCCTTCCCTTAGAAAGCGCAGGATTGAGATGAGACTTCGGAGGATGCCCATGGAACTTGACTTCTTTGATTCTTCTTTCGTGGAGGCGAAGATGCAATCTGAGATGTAAGGCGTGCAACAGCCTGAGCTTCTGAGATAATAGCGTTCACAGCGGAGGAGAAAGACTCATCCTCTGGCAAAAGCTTGACTTTATTACCGCCTATTTCTTATTATATACATATTGCCTGTGCCAGTTTGAGCCTGCCACTCGTACTGAACTAACCAAAGAAGCAAGAGATACTGAAAGTGATTGACTTCTTGCCTTAGCTTCCATAAAAGTAAACAACTAATCCTTTCCTCTTGAATTCACTCCATAGCTTTAAAAGAAAACCTTTTCTCTCCCTCTCTAATCTCTTTAACAAAGCTCGTTACTAAATAAAGAAAGCCCATAGATCGAAACTTCTAACAGGTGAACCTATCTCCGGATTCCTTGACTAACTGAGCTTGAAGCGAGTTTAGTACTAATCAGTACTAGTAAATAGAGTGCTACTACAGGAGAGAGGGAAGTCATGAATACTTCAATCGCTTAACCCGGAGGGTATCATTCCAGTTTGACTTCTATGCCTAAAAGAAAGGCGCTATTCTCGATAGTTCTTCGTGCTTCAGTTCCCTGTCCCTGATTGAACAGAGCTTCTTGCTACATAGAAATGCCCTACAAGCCCTACAAGACAGAGTAATGGGAAATGTTAATGCGAACTCAAAGAATGGAGAGGGGAGATCTTGAACGGAAGCACAAGAACAAGCAAGGGCTTACCTTAGAAGCTCTTTTTCAGTTTCCTTTTCACTAAAAAGAAAGGGCCTTCTAGCGATAGAGACTAAGAAGGGAACTTACCAATACTAAAGGCGGATCGATCAGGCTGAAGCTATTGTAGCATCTCAAGCTTATCTTTCTTTTGCACCCACCTACCCTGTACTGCCGAACCTACAGTTATAATATTATATAATAACTAATAAACCGATTCAAGTGATTGAAACACAGGACCCTTTTCCACAGTTACAGGACCGTTGCGACAGTTGTTGATACCGAAAAAGTTTCCCTCAGACATCTCGACCGGGAAGTAGCATATCTTTCAATAAATCAATTCGGAAAAGGGGTATTCGCCCTAATTGAATAAAAGCTATCTTGAATAAAAGAAGGGAACCTTATTCGTGGACAGATGAGCGTTTGCGACCGTTTACAAGAGTGAATACCGAAACAGACAATTCCAGATGCCCTCAGACAGATCCGCTATCGCCTCTTGGCTTTGCTTTAATAGATTCTATTCGACTGGAAGGAACGTTATACGACTTTTTTACTTTGCAAGAGTAGTTTCATCGGTGGAAGGGAGGGAGAAGGTTGTTCGACTGAAGCCCGACCTCTATGATCTGAAATGAGTGCGGAAATGTCCCTTTAAGAATAAGAAAAGGATCTTTACAGAAAAAGAGCTCAGAGGTTTAGTCAGCTATTGTCCTATTTTCTTTTTTCTTCTCGATGAGAGGCTTCCCCAACAGCACTGGTTTGTCAACCTCCATGGTCTTTCCCAATCCAATCTTTTTCTATTACTGACACCTGGAGCCAGCTTAAATTGCTAAAGCAACTCCCGAACCTAATTCCTAAGGTCACATACCTGTCGCATAAAAAGAAAATGCATAAATGCATATATAGTTGGAATCTCCAATAGGGCAGGCATGAATATGAAAAGGTTGACTTTCCAGCCATCCACAGCTAGATCTTCCTTTAGTTTAGGAAGTAGATCGAAAGGGCAAAGAGAGCCACCCGGTCATCATGGATAAAACTACCACTCTTTCAATTGGCGTCTAACCATCTTCTTCTCACTAGGGCCGGGGTTGATCTTTCTAATCAATCAGAAAATGAACCGGTGGATTGATTGACTTCTGGCTACGAGACCTCTTCACCGGAACCTTTCGTTACGGGTTCATAAAGGAAAGGACCTTCGACTTTTTCTTTCATCGATTGACTGACTCAAAGGCAAAACCGACATTCAAGGATTGAAGATGTATCCGATCCCAGGTGCTTCTTCTTTTTCATATTGAATCTTTTTGTAGAGTAGGCGAGAGAGCCTTTCACAGACAAGTGACATACCTTAGAAAAGAAAGGAGAGACCCTATAGAGGTATCCGTGATAGTTTGTGGTCTTTCTTCCAAAAAGAATATCCACTTAGTAGTAGTCGCTTGGAGAGGTAGAGATGAATGCTTGTTCGTTCCCCCTTTCGTTCTGACAGTACATACCCTCTCATGTAACAATCAGTCTTTCCTCTTAAGCAAGGGCATTCCTAAACTTGCTTTCTCTCCCTTCTTGTCTTAGTATATATTATAGTCTAGCTTGAACTTGAAGAGAGAGGGATCCATTTAAAGGAATTCGTGCTGATTGCCTAACTTCGGGTACCTTGACTATCGAGAAATGAAGTTCCCCAGGAGCAAACTAAGCCAAGATCGTCAGTTCCTTTCACTACCAGCCGCTGAAGGAGCTGCTCTAGCTTAAGCTTAAGTCGATCCTTACAACATAGAATAGCCGAACGAATTAGCCATAGAGCTCATCCCCGATTAAATAGTTGATGATTTCTTGATGGTTGACTGCTATATCTTAATTAGAGAATCGACTGGTCACTCATGCTTGAAAGAAAAAGAAGTTGCGATGCCTGTTAGAGGAAGGCTAGAAGAGAGTAGCTCATGCCCGGCAAAGTCCGATCGTAGAATAGAAAAGTATGTTTCCCAGGAGTGGTTCAAGCCTATGTGACCAAAGCTGGAAAGAAATGAATATTCTTCACCGAGAAAGGTAGCGAAGTCACCTCTATTCTCGATTTATATTGCGACAGAGGGAGGCGCTAGTAATAGAGTCAAAATCACGATTAGAGTCAGTCCGGATAAAAGGAAGAATCCGCATCAGGTCTTGGGGGAAGAAGAAGACCCTAGTAAACTGCTAAACCATATTCGTAATTGCTCGCCTATTAGAAACTTGTGCTCTAAAGCGAGGAAAACTTGAGAGAACCTTTTATGGCAGCAGTTCTTCGCTCGCTCTGTCTGCTTAATGCCTTCTATTGAATCGATTGGCTTGAATCTCTTTAGAGGTCAACTAGAAAAGAAGGGAAAGAGAGTCCTATGTGTGAAATCAAGAAAGAGGGCTCTTTCTCTGACTCAGTATCAGTAGCATGAATTGATGCCTTTTACCTGGTAAGAATGAATTCCATTATCGTAGACAAGAACGGGAAGATGGCAAAAGCAAAAGGAGAGAGCTAGCCTTAAAGGCATTCCTAAAGTGAAAGTTGGGAGATAGCCCGTTGCCTTGAAGCGGTTTGCGTTCATTCCCCACACTTCAGAAAGAGTACAACAAGAAGATGAATACAAGAGATAGAACGGCCTGCTGACCCTATCCTTCTTCCATACTCACAGCGAGTCCATTGTGCTTACGAACGAGTGGAGCGTCTTCAATGCGAGTTGTGCGTGGAGTTTCGCCTAAACAGTTAAGTTAAATAGTGGCGTTTGTTGTTTTCGAGTCCCCCCTGCCTTCGGCTCCTAAAGGTACCTTAGTTCTCCATAGGCGTCTGAAGGCGGAGTGGAGTGAAGGCATTCTCTTGGGAGAAGCCCGCCAGCTTACTATAGTAAGAGAAGAGGGCGCTATTTAACAGTGGTAGGGGGGTTCATCCTTACTTAGCATCACGTGCGACTTTGGTCGAGAGCAGCGCCTCAGACTCACTGGTATGGCAAAGCCCTAGGCTAGGGATTTACTTAGGCGCAATAGCCTGTTTGAATAGAATTGTAAACCGCCCTATCGCTACACCTGATCTGTTTACTTACTCTTATGCCGCTAACGCGCCCCTTTGTCAAATAGTAAACTTCCGATCGACTTCTGCCGGGTTGGTTGCTTGCTTCCAAAGCCCTAAGCAAGAGGTCCCATACTGTCCTGTCCTGAACGAGAACGCGAACTCGAACAATTGGCTTTACTTTAGCTACATGGACAGTTTTACCGACCTAACGGCCAATAAACTACAGCTGGAATCCTGTTATCCTATTTATTCCCATGATGAAGGCTCAATTGTTTGAAAAAGTGGATGCTCATATAGGATCAAAGTGATACTACTACTTATAAGTCGAGTGGCCCTAACAACCTGCTTAACTGATCTTATTGAATAGATGGGCTTCAGCGAACCTACTTCTACTTCTTAGATGGAATTAATTCAATAAGATCAGGACTAGTCTTTCACTTCACAGATCAGATAGAGATCTACTTTTTATTCCATGGCCAGCTCAAGAAAGAGGCAGGCTAGAAAGCATACGATCTGAGACCCTTACCTAAAGCCAGTAGGGTGGAAAGAGGGTCTTAGAGTGCTGCTAGATGAGATAAAGCATATCAGTAAGCGATTGAGGGACGGCGAATGCCTACCCTCAGAATAGTATACCTTCTAGTGATTCGACCTGAAGTTACAGACTTATCTTATCTATAGAAAGAGGTTGGATTCCTTGTCCGACCATCCTATCCTCAAAGACAGCCTTCTAGCTCTTACCCTTCTGCCTTTCGAATATCCCTTCCTACTTCTTCATCCTAGCTCTCCAACTGACTGTCTTACTCCAGCTTTCATTTCAGTTACTGATTCGCCTATCCTCTCCCTTCCGGTCGAGCTAGTTTTTATTCCTCTATCTAGGCCAACATTCATTCTAAGACTTTCACCAGCAAGGGCTGAAAGAGAAGAGCAGGGGGTGGTAGGCTTAGTAGGGCTCGAACCTACAATATCACCGTTATGAGCGGTACGTTTCAACCAATTAAACTATAAGCCCCTACGGATCTCTACATGCAATTCGCTCACTTCGGGAAGAGCGAACGGAAAGAGGAGGCCTTTGCTCTATCTGCTTCTTCCTCTCCCCAGGAATGAACAATTGGAAAAATAAAAAGATTCTATATATATTTTTTGTTTATAGATAGATATAGAATGAAATTAGATATATTATATTTCTTATTTTATTCTATAGAAAAATGAAGTTAAGCAAGCGGCCCTTTCGCGACTCAAACTGCCGGTACGCTTTCCGGCTCGCAACCGATCAAACGGGCGGAGGCTCTCTATTTGCTTGCAATGCCGGCTCTTCGCCTTTAGTTAGAAGTAGAAGTAGAGGGCGCCGTTTGCCCCACACTTCAGAAAAAGTAAAAAAGTATGGATGAAGTAAGAAAAAGTACATAAGGAATGAGAAAGAAAAACTTGGTTACGGGAACCGAAGGTTAGGCCAACTACTTTAGTATAGCTACACCTAAAAAAGTGTATTCCTACCCTTTCCCCTTTCTGTCAATGTTGCCAATTCCCAGAAGACTAATGTACCCTCGTGTATACAGTTGTCCAACTACTTTCTTCCTCCGACTTCTTTAGCCACTTCCGGCTTCCCCACTTCCGCATCTGTCGTATTCGGGAGAGCTTGCTTCGTGGCGGAGCATTTAGCAATGCTAGCAGCCTGGTGAGGGCTGGCTGTCTGGGGACATTTTAAGGTAGGGCCTGCTGGGCTTGCTTCTCATGAGATTGGGTAAGGGAATCGGAAATGGGCTCATAAACCGGGCGGGCGGGCTTTTGGGCACACGGAAAAGGGGAAGTGGATGGAGGGTGCTTCTCAGCTAGAGTTGGGGGTGGGGTCGCTATAGTGGCTAGGGTGAGTCTTCCTACACGGCTGGACGCCCGGCTCTAGACGAAGCTGAGGGGGTTACCACCACATCCTCTCCCGATAGACTCGAAGCTCTTCATAGTCAGGCGTGGTATAAAATCTTCTCTCAAAAAGAGACAGACCAGAGATGACAGAGGAAGGTATTCGGTTCAAAAAAGATACGGCAGTCAGAACAGCTTCAGTCCAAAATTGACTAAGGACAGAAGCAAGCTACAAGCATTAGCAACCGCTTTCGTTTAATCTTTTGTAAAAAAAAAAAAAGAAGCAGCGAAGAAAACAAGACAGTAAGTTGTTGCGCTAACTCGCTAGCGCTAGCGCACTACGGCTTTTCAGCCTCCTGCAGTTCATTCCATTCCCTTCGCTACACTCGACTTAAACCACCTACGAACTCACCCATAAGGAAACTTGTCAAGTAGGTCTTTCGAGCCTTTCCTTTTTTTACAAATCTGGTAAGGTGGGGTATTATCCTTAAGTCTGCTTTATAAATCTTTAGTCGTCTTTCAGTACTGGCGAAGCTTTAATTGAAGACCCTTCAGTGCCGTTTCGTTTGGTCCCCTGGGTATCTTCTCCGCACTTAGCTGTAAGCATTTCAAGTAGATAAAATCATAAAAGAAGAAATGGGAAGGAGTACTTACATTATGCGATGCGCTATTATTTGAATCCGAAGGTCAATCATTCCCAGTGAAGGTATGGGGGGAAAAGGAGTACGTTAGTCAAATAGAGGGCTCTCACGGGGGCGTAGTCCACGGCTTTAGCCTTAAGCTTGGGCTGTAGTTCTTGTATTGGGCGAACCAAAGCGTTAAATAGCGCCGTTTAGTGGCGTGCAGGGGGTAGTCGTCTTGTTGTGCTGGTAGGTGCGACTATGTGAGTTGACAAGAATACACTGCGGTATGTGTGAGTAAAGATTTTCCTTAGTGATCCAAAGGAGCAAGTAGAGTTACTGCAGACTGGCTTCCCCCCATATACCCCCGCGGATGCGGATTTCCTACCATTGAAGGAAATAGATCAAACTGCTAATCCCACCCACGCCGTAAATGGATGCCCTACCTGATCCATTTCAAATCCAGCCGGAGGTCTTCGAGCCTTGTTACGAACTAAAGTTCTAAAGCAAAGCGACCCCAATACCTCCCCAGCCCAGGTCAAAGGTCTCCCCGCTCTTTTTAGGGGGTTCGTTACGGTCAGCAAATAAGCCCCGCATCGTATCGATAGCGATTCAGATCACCTCCCCAAGCCTGCCTAACCTAATTGTGTGTGAGCAATCAATCGTGACAAGTCGACCGATCCATAATGAAAGCACCTGTAGATAGAAGCCGTTTGCCGACCGGTGGACTCATCCTCAATGCCGTTTAGGCTCCCCAGTTCAGTCGGTTGTCCGCCGCTTTTCTTTCCCATGCCGGGTATGGCCTTATGGGTAGCAGCCTCCCACAGAGATGGCTTTGTGGTCACCTTCTATTCTGCTTGTTGGAAGGTTCGTCCGGGCCCGGGTCAACCCACCCTCAACTGAGAATCATGAGAAGCAGTACTGGTTGAAGGATCGGCTTTGGCATCGAGACGCATTACGATAGCTATAGCTAGGCCGGGTGGGATTCTCTCTCTATCTAATGGTTATGAATAAAGTGATGAATCAAGTGGATCCTTTGCCCCTTACCTCAGTAGCTGGGAAGGCAGGCCCTTAGCTTCAACTAGTTCAGTTTGAGTCTTTCTCAGGAGTAGTTGCATTGCAAGTAGGCAGAAAATCAGTAGTGCGTTAGCTTATCTGTTCATTTTCAAACAACCCTTGTTTGTGCTCCTTTATCTTTCTAAGCCGCTCTCGCTAGCAGGGAATCTAGTTCAGCAAGGTCCATAGGGTGAGCTCGCTTGAAGCTGGGGCGCGTCTGGTGGTATCGTATATAAGATCACACGGCTGCTTTTAGGAGCGATCTGTTCATCCAACTCGAAATATCGTAAGTAAGAGAAGAAGAAGAATCTGACGCCCAAAATTCCCATGTCTTTCTTGGTTGGACCAACCGGCGAAATCAGTCTTCCTGAATTGGAAGAGCAAGAACAAGTCTCTCCATTTTTTTGGGGGAGCAGAGCAGTCAAAGAATGAAGGAGTCATCATGAATGAACAATCTTTGGTTCTCTATGGACATCCAACGTCCAGTGATATGTATTTTATGCTATCGGATAGTCTTTCTATATATAGTCTGTCAAGTACCTCTTCAACTAGGTCAGATGCGGAAAGCGCTCCACCTGAGTTAGAGCGGTTATTTGATAGAATCTCTCTTGAGTTTCTCAAGTGGATTGAGAGAAGCGGGAGGCAATTACCTCCCGAATGGACGATGCCCGACCTTGTTCGGGCTGTTATTTCGGACAATCGAATTGACACTCCGGGCTTTATAACTCACTATTATTATGATGTCATGTTACATCGGGAAAATAGTTGGTTATGCCAAGAAATTTTTAAGTTTCTTGATCTAATCAACTATGTCTTCTAGTCTGTTTGCAAGGATAACTCATTTTCATTTCATCTTGTGACTCATTCTCTTCGATCTTATCTTTGATTGCTTTTTAAAACGTCTTTTTAACTGAACTACAATGGTCTGATTCTTTTGAAGAAGATATGTAGGCAATTCGGCGTATACCCGGATGCGACCCCATCCACTCCCTCCCTCCATGGATAAAACAGCATCTTTCACTGTTTCGTTGGAAAACCAACGCAAATCTCATATTGACTTTCTTTCGCCCTACTCTAAGGGTACTTTAAAGATTTTTATATCTTTTTTTTCTATTATATAAAGGCCCCAGAACGCTAAAAGGTGAGGGGACCAGAGTTCTCTTTCTAAAAAAGACAAATAAATGACTATAAGGAACCAACGATTCTCTATTCTTAAACAACCTATATTCTCCACACTTAATCAGCATTTGATAGATTATCCAACCCCGAGCAATCTTAGTTATTGGTGGGGGTTCGGTCCGTTAGCTGGTATTTGTTTAGTCATTCAGATAGTGACTGGCGTTTTTTTAGCTATGCATTACACACCTCATGTGGATCTAGCTTTCAACAGCGTAGAACACATTATGAGAGATGTTGAAGGGGGCTGGTTGCTCCGTTATATGCATGCTAATGGGGCAAGTATGTTTCTCATTGTGGTTCACCTTCATCTTTTTCGTGGTCTATATCATGCGAGTTATAGCAGTCCTAGGGAATTTGTTCGGTGTCTCGGAGTTGTAATCTTACTATTAATGATTGTGACAGCTTTTATAGGATACGTACCACCTTGGGGTCAGATGAGCTTTTGGGGGGCTACAGTAATTACAAGCTTAGCTAGCGCCATACCTGTAGTAGGAGATACCATAGTGACTTGGCTTTGGGGTGGTTTCTCCGTGGACAATGCCACCTTAAATCGTTTTTTTAGTCTTCATCATTTACTCCCCTTTCTTTTAGTAGGCGCCAGTCTTCTTCATCTGGCCGCATTGCATCAATATGGATCAAATAATCCATTGGGTGTACATTCAGAGATGGATAAAATTGCTTCTTACCCTTATTTTTATGTAAAGGATCTAGTAGGTTGGGTAGCTTTTGCTATCTTTTCTTCCATTTTTATTTTTTATGCTCCTAATGTTTTGGGGCATCCCGACAATTATATACCTGCTAATCCGATGCCCACCCCGCCTCATATTGTACCGGAATGGTATTTCCTACCGATCCATGCCATTCTTCGTAGTATACCTGACAAAGCGGGAGGTGTAGCCGCAATAGCACCAGTTTTTATATGTCTGTTGGCTTTACCTTTTTTTAAAAGTATGTATGTACGTAGTTCAAGTTTTCGCCCGATTCACCAAGGAATATTTTGGTTGCTTTTGGCGGATCGCTTACTACTAGGTTGGATTGGATGTCAACCTGTGGAGGCACCATTTGTGACTATTGGACAAATTTCCCCTTTTGTTTTCTTCTTGTTCTTTGCCATAACGCCCATTCTGGGACGAGTTGGAAGAGGAATTCCTAATTCTTACACGGATGAGACTGCCTGAAAAGTGAGAAATTCTGACACCCATCATTTTCGAGTGAGTATTACACCAAGAATTGACAAGCCTTTAGTTGTACGAGTTGTACGTTTTCTATTTCTTACGTGGCTTTGATGAAAGAAAGCATTCCGGGAACAGGAATAAGAGTAAAGGCCTTCCTTGTCATTGTAGTAGGCTTGTTTGCAAGAGAGAAGAAGCAGCTTCAACGATGCAATCAGACCTGTGAGAGTAAGCATGAGAAGCCAGTCTGTCTGCAATTGAGTTGCCTTGTCTATAGATGTGAGAAACCATCATGCCAGAAGACAATAAGCTGATGCAT